TATTACATTGCCTTTTATGAGATGACTCATAGACCTTACATATTATTTATATTGGAATTATATATCATTGATAGTCTTTTTATTTCTTTCTCTCACCCTTCCCTTTATCCACACCCTTCTTCGCTATTTCGCTTTACGACTTAGAATCAAATTGATTTTTCTTTTGTTTATGCAAAAAAATGAATCAGTTGCTACAATCATATGACCAATATATCATATCTTGACTGGCTCTTTGGATCCAGATAATGTGAAGTGATGAGTTGGTTATTAGTTCTATAGTTATTAGTTTAGACTAAAGTAAGGGGTTGGTCTTTTTTTCACCCTAATCCTAAAAAACCCAACGAGTCACACACTAAGCATAGCAATTATATCAAATCATCAATTGAATTTTTATTCAACCCTATAGAATTAAGAAGAATTAAGAATGAGAATTGTTCGTTTTGGTTTTGATTGAACAGAAAAAGAAGGAAGGAACTTATTTTGTTCCAGCGATGGATAGAAGAGAAAGGTCGGGAAAGGTTTATTATTCCCCGTCTATAAATATCCAAATTTTGATGCCTAATACCCCATGGATAGTTCGAACTGTATAGGAGCAATAATCAATTTTAGCTCGAATGGTTTGTAGAGGAACCCTACCTTCTCTGATCCATACGACACGTGCAATTTCTTTTCCATTGATACGCCCTGCTATTTGTACTTGAATTCCTTTTGTACCTTCTTTTTCAGTTAATTCAATAACCTTTTTCATTGCTTTGCGAACTGAAACTCTATTCTTTAATTGGTTGGCTATAAATTCTGCCAGAATATTAGGGTTTCCATAAGGTTTTTCAATTTCTGTGATAGCAATATTAAGTTTTCGGTTCACCCAATGAAATTCTTTTTGTAAATTCATCTGTAATTCTTCTTGTAAATTCCTCTTTAATTTTTCGATTTCTCGCGTCTTACTTTTTATTAATAACTTTGAGAATCCCATATAGATTATGACCTGTATCAGATCGATACTTTTTTGAATCTCTATACGTCCAATTCCCTCGACGCCGGAAGCTATTCTCATATTTTTTTGTATATAATTTTGGATAGAATTTCTTATTTTTTGATCTTCTTGTAGACCTTCAGAATAATTTTTTGGTTGCGCAAACCAAAGGGAATGATGACTTTGAGTTGTACCAAGTCTGAAACCAAGTGGATTTATTTTTTGTCCCATACTCCCCCATTACTATACATATCATGATACGTCACATCTGTATACTTATTTTTCCATTTTTTCCATTTAGGTTTTTTTGACCATTCAAGAAAGTTTTTCCTTACATATTCAGGTAAGGACGTATCTTTCACTATAATAGTTATATGGCAGGTAGGTCTTTTTATCGGATAACTACGTCCTCGAGCTCGAGGTTTTAATTTCTTCACGGGAGTACCCTCGTTGACTTCAGCTTTACTAATGATTAAATTTGCTTCATTGGAACCCAGAATGTAACTAGCATTTGCTGCTGCAGAATAAACCAATTTAAAAATTGGATAACATGCTCGATAAGGCATGAGTTCTAGTATCATAAGTGTTTCTTCGTAGGAACGTCCACGAATTTGATCAATTACTCTTCGCGCTTTGTGAGCAGACATAGCTATATGTTGACCTAAAGCATATACGTCTGTTTGTTTCTTCTCGAACATAAAGTTTGCCTCCTACTAATGAATGATAAGCATGTAGATAGATATATCTAATCTATTTTTATTAATCTAAATTTTTATTAACATTTCTTAACGACGCGATCTATTATCGCTTTTCGCGTGTCCTCGGAAATTTAAAGTAGGTGCAAACTCTCCCAATTTGTGGCCTACCATACGATCTGTGATATAAATAGGCAGATGCTCCTTTCCATTATGGATAGCAATAGTATGACCGACCATTGTGGGTATAATGGTAGATGCCCGGGACCAAGTTATTATTATTTCTTTTTCTTCTTTTGTGTTAAGCTTATCCATTTTTCTTAGTAAATGATTTGCTACAAAAGGATTTTTTTTGAATGAATGTGTCACAACTTACTCCTATATTTTTTTCTTTTGTAAAGACGAAGAAAGAAATAGAATTTTCTCTCCTATTTACTACGGCGACGAAGAATCAAATTATCACTATATTTATTCCGTTTTCGACTTCTTTTTCCAAGTGCAGGATAACCCCAAGGGGTTGTGGGTTTTTTTCTACCAATTGGGGCCCTCCCTTCCCCACCCCCGTGGGGATGGTCTACAGGGTTCATAACTACTCCCCTTACTACAGGACGCTTACCTAGCCAACGCTTAGATCCGGCTCTACCCAAACTTTTCTGGTTCACCCTAACATTCCCCACTTGTCCAACTGTTGCTGAGCAGTTTTTGGATATCAAACGGACCTCCCCAGAAGGTAATTTTAATGTGGCCGATTTCCCCTCTTTTGAAATCAGTTTTGCTACAGCACCCGCTGCTCTAGCTAATTGTCCACCCTTTCCAAGTGTCATTTCTATGT